ATAATAAAAACAATTCTTATATTAAAAATTATCATTAATGTTTTTATAGTTTAAAAAAAACATTGGTCTTGTAAACCAAAATTAAGTTTATTTCTTTAAAAACTTCAAAGAAAAAGAATTTCTTTATCAATAATCTCCAAAATTATTATTTTAATTAAACTATTCTTTGATTTGAAATTATAAAAATAACTTTTTCTTTATTATTAATTTTTATTTCTATAATAATATTATTTATAAATAATCCACTATCAATAGGATTAATAATTTTAATTCAAACTTTATTAACTTGTTTATTATCTGGAATAATAATTAAAACTTATTGATTTTCTTATATTTTATTTTTAACATTTTTAGGAGGATTATTAGTATTATTTATTTATGTATCAAGAATTGCTTCTAATGAAATATTTAATTCATCATTTAATTTAAAATATACTTGAATAGTAGGAGTAATTATTTTATTTTTACTTCAAATTTTTTATATAAAAAACATTTCATGAATAAATTTATCAATAAATTCAGATATAGATAATTTTATAAATTTTATATTATTTTTTAATAATGAAAATAAAATTAATCTAAGTAAACTTTATAATAATCAAAATTTTTTAATTATAATAATATTAGTAATTTATTTATTTATTACATTAATTTCAGTTGTTAAAATTACTAATATCTTTTATGGACCAATTCGATCATCATTTTAAAAAAAAAATAAATGATAAATAATAACTTTAAAATAATTCGAAAAAATCATCCAATTATTAAAATTATTAATGGATCATTAATTGATTTACCTTCCCCATCAAATATTTCAGCATGATGAAATTTTGGATCTTTATTAGCTTTATGTTTAATTATTCAAATTTTAACAGGATTATTTTTAACTATATATTATACAGCCAATATTGAATTAGCTTTTTATAGTGTTAATTATATTTGTCGAAATGTAAATTATGGTTGATTAATTCGAACTCTTCATGCAAATGGTGCTTCATTTTTTTTTATTTGTATTTATCTTCATATTGGACGAGGAATTTATTATGAATCATTTAATTTAAAATATACTTGAATAGTAGGAGTAATTATCTTATTTTTATTAATAGGAACTGCATTTATAGGATATGTTTTACCTTGGGGTCAAATATCTTTTTGAGGAGCTACTGTTATTACAAATTTATTATCAGCTATTCCTTCCTTAGGTGTAAAAATTGTAACATGAATTTGAGGAGGATTTGCAGTAGATAATGCAACATTAACTCGTTTTTATACATTTCACTTTTTATTACCATTTATTTTATTAATAATAACTATAATTCATTTATTATTCTTACATCAAACAGGATCTAATAATCCATTAGGATTAAATAGAAATTTAGATAAAATTCCTTTTCATCCATTTTTTACATTTAAAGATTTAATTGGATTTATTATTCTTATTTTTTTATTAGTTATTTTAACTTTAACTAATCCTTACTTATTAGGTGATCCAGATAATTTCATTCCAGCTAACCCTTTAGTAACACCAGTACATATTCAACCAGAATGATATTTCTTATTTGCTTATGCTATTCTTCGATCAATTCCTAATAAATTAGGAGGAGTTATTGCTCTAGTAATATCAATTTTAATTTTAATTATTTTACCTTTTACTTTTAATAAAAAAATTCAAGGAATTCAATTTTACCCAATTAATCAAATTTTATTTTGATTTTTAGTAGTAATTATTATATTATTAACATGAATTGGAGCTCGACCAGTTGAAGATCCTTATATTATTACAGGCCAACTACTTACTATTTTTTATTTTTCTTATTTTATTATTAACCCAATTATTAGTAAATTCTGAGATAATTTATTATTTAACTAACTTATTATATTAAATTAATGAGCTTGTAATTTAAGCATTTGTTTTGAAAACTTAAGAAAGAAATATAATTCTATTAATTTATACTAAAAATAATTAAATTATATTAAAAAAATTTTAAATCCTAAAAAAAATAATAAAAAATTTAAAGAAATAGGTAAATATCTTTTTCAAGCTAAATATATTAATTTATCATAACGATAACGAGGTAAAGTACCTCGAACTCAAATAAATATAAAAGAAATAAAAGTTAATTTTAAATAAAAAAATAATCTTAAATCAAATCCACCTATATAAATTAAAACAAATAACATTCTTATAAATAAAATTCTTGAATATTCAGCTAAAAAAATTAATGCAAATCCACCACTTCTATATTCAATATTAAATCCAGAAACCAATTCTCTTTCTCCTTCAGCAAAATCAAATGGAGTACGATTAGTTTCAGCTAATATAGAACTTATCCAACATAAAGATAAAGGAAATATTAATAAAAAAAATCAAATTTTTTCTTGGTAAAAAGAAAAATTTAATAAATTAAAACTTATAATTATTAAAATTCTTGACATTAAAATTAATGCTAATCTAACTTCATAAGAAATTGTTTGAGCTACAGCACGTAAACCTCCTAATAAAGCATAATTAGAATTAGAAGATCAACCAGCAATTATTACTGTATAAACACCTATTCTAGTACAACATAAAAAAAATAATAAACCTAAATTAAATCTAATTAAATTAAAATAATAAGGAATTAATATTCAAATAATTAAAGATAAAATAAATCTTATAACAGGAGAAAAATAATAACTTAAATAATTAGAAAAATTAGGATAAGTTTGTTCTTTAGTAAATAATTTAATTGCATCAGAAAAAGGTTGTAAAATTCCCATAATTCCAACTTTATTAGGTCCTTTACGAATTTGAATATAACCTAAAACTTTACGTTCTAATAAAGTTAAATAAGCTACCCCAATTAATACACCAATAATTAATATTAATAAACCAATAATAATAATATAAATATCATATAAAAACATTTACTATCTATATAATATAAATTTATATATTGATGACTTCTAAAATCATTACATTTTTTCTGCCAAAATAGCTTAAACATTTTTTAATTATTTATTTTAAATAAACTTTTATTAATATTCAAAAATATAAATTTAATTTAAATATTTAATCCTTTCGTACTAAAATATTTTAATATTTAAAAGATAGAAACCAACCTGGCTCACACCGGTTTGAACTCAGATCATGTAAGATTTTAATGATCGAACAGATCAAAAATTTTAAACTTCTGCATTTAAATTTTATCTTAATCCAACATCGAGGTCGCAAACTTTTTTTCTTATATGAACTAAAAAAAAAAATTACGCTGTTATCCCTAAGGTAATTTTTTCTTATAATCAATAATACTGGATCATTAATTCAATTATTTATGTATAAAATTAAAAAAAGTTAAATTTATTTTTCTATCACCCCAACAAAATAAATAAATTAATTTTAATTTTTAATTTTATAAATAATCTTAATTAAAATATTTATAAAACTCTATAGGGTCTTCTCGTCTTTTTAAATTATTTTAACTTTTTAATTAAAAAATTAAATTTTATAAATTAAATAAGAGACAGTTTATATTTCATCCAATCTTTCATACAAGTCATCAATTAAATGACTAATGATTATGCTACCTTTGTACAGTCAAAATACTGCAGCCCTTTAATTAAAAAATCAGTGGGCAGATTAGACTTTATATTAATTACAAAAAGACATGTTTTTGATAAACAAGTGAATATAATTTATTTTTTTTTGCCGAATTCCTTTTAATTAATTGACATAAAATTTATTAATTAAAATTATTTATATACTAATTTTATCATTATATTTATTTATATTATTTTTTATAAATTTTTTCTTATAAAAAAATAATTTTTTATATTAAATTTTATTTTAAATGAAATTATTTATAAAAAATTATAATTTATTAACAATATAAATTATATAATTTTCATTTTAATTTTTAATAATATTTATAAATTTAAATTAAAGCTTATCCCTTAAAATATAAAATTTTTTTTAAAAGAAATTTAATTAATTAAATTTCTTTTAAAAAAATTTAAAATTAAATTTTTTTCTAAGAAAACTAGATATATTTAAAAACGATTAACATCTCATTTCAAATTAATTATTAAAAATATTTATGCTACAATAACTTTTATAATTAATTATCTCTTTTAAATTCGAGAATTTTTTTTTTATAAATAATTTTTAATAAACTCTGATACCCAAGATACATTAAATTAAAATTACTTTTAAATAAATTTTTATTTCAAAAATATTTCAAAATTCTTTCACAATACTAATTTACTATAAATTAATTAATTTTTTCTTTAAAAATACTTTAACCCCCATTAAATATTTTTAAAAATTTTTTTATTAAAATTAATTTATTAATTTTTACCCCTCAAATTAATTAATACATATTAATAATCTTTTCAATGTAAATGAAATACTTAAATCAAGCTCTAATTTGTTCTTTCTAGAAACACTTTCCAGTACCTCTACTTTGTTACGACTTATTCCAACTTTTATATATGAAAGCGACGGGCAATATGTACATATTTCAATTTAAAATCATTTTATTAAATTAAATAAAATTACATTTAAATCCACCTTCAATTAATTATTACAAATTAATATTCATTTAAATAAATTTATTGTAATCCATTATATTCTTAATTATAATCTGCATCTTGATCTGATTTAATTTATTTTAATAATTTTTAAATATTAATTTTATTAAAAAATATTTTTTTAACAACGATATACAAAATATTAACTTAATTAAGTAAATTTATTCGTGGATTATCAATTATTAAACAGATTCCTCTAAATGAACTAAAATACCGCCAAATTATTTAAGTTTCATTAAATAATTAATTACTATTTTAGTATATTAATTTTAAATTTTAATAATAGGGTATCTAATCCTAGTTTTTAATAAAATTTATCAATTCATAATTAAAAATATAAATTTTTATTAAATTAAAATTTCACTTAATAATTTAAAATTTTCATTATAATTATTTTAAATTATTAATTAATTACTAATAAAATTTAATTTAATTTTTTGTATAACCGCAACTGCTGGCACAAAATTTGTTATTAATTTAAATATTACTAAATCTTAATTTCTTAAATATTTAATATTAATTACTACTAATAATTAAAAATTATTATTAAAATAATTTAAATTTAACACTAAAATTTATATGTAAAATAAACTTTTAATAAAATTATTAAACTATAAAAAATTTTTTTTTTAATGTAACATTTTTTTAAATAGAATTTTTTTTTTTTTTTTTTATATTAAAATATTTAATATTAATTAATAAACATTTAATATTTTATTTTTCTTTCTTTTTATAATATTAATATTGAATACTATATATATATTAAACAGATATAATTCATATAGATTATAATATATTAATATAATTAATATTAATTTTTTTAGTTATTTAATGAATTAATATAAATATTAATAAATTAAATATTTAATATATATATATATATATATATACAAAACCATTTTTAATAATTTTTCATATAAAAAAAAAAATTAAAAATAAGCTAATATAAGCTTTTGGGTTCATACCCCAAATATAAAGGAAATACCTTTTTTTTAAAAAAAAAAATAAAGTGCCTGATTAAAGGATTATTCTGATAGGATAAATTAAGTAAATTATTATTTACCTTTATTATACTTTATAGAATTAAACTATATCTAATAGTATCAAAAACTATTGTGCATCTTACACTAAAATATAAATATTTTTTATTATTATTGAATTTTTAATTCTAACAAATTTATTAAATTATTTTAAATTTATTTTATTTTAAATTCTAATAAAATATTTTTTTTTTTTATTTTAATTTTTAGTACATTTATTTCTATTTCTTCAAATTCATGATTTGGTTGTTGAATTGGATTAGAAATTAATTTATTAAGATTTATCCCAATTATTTCAAACTCCAATAATTTATTTAATACTGAAGCTTCTTTAAAATATTTTTTAACTCAATCAATTGCTTCTATTAATTTTTTATTTATTATTTTATTAAAATTAATTTTAATAAAAAATTTTGAAATAAATAATTTATTTTCAATTATAATAAATTCTTCAATATTAATAAAAATAGGTTCTGCCCCATTCCATTTTTGATTTCCTAATATTGTAGAAGGTTTATCTTGAATTAATAATTTTATTTTAATAACTTGACAAAAAATTACTCCAATTATTTTACTTTCTTATTATATAAATAAAAATTTTATTATTTTTATTATTATTTTAAATATTGTTATTGGAGCACTTGGAGGATTAAATCAAACTTCTTTACGTAAATTAATAGCATTTTCATCTATTAATAACTTAGGATGAATGTTATCATCTATAATAATTAGAGAAAATTTATGATTATTTTACATGTTTATATATACTTTTTTAATTTCAATTTTATGTTTTTTATTTTATATCTTAAATATATATTTTATTAATCAATTATTTATTAATAATATAAATTTTTTTATTAAAATTAATTTATTTATTAATTTAATATCATTAGGTGGATTACCACCATTTATTGGATTTTTTCCTAAATGAATTGTAATTAATTTTTTAATTAATAATAATTTATATTTATTAACTTTTATTTTTATTATAATAAGATTAATTATATTATTTTATTATATTCGTATTAGATATTCATCTTTTATATTTAATTATATTAAAATTAAATGATTTAAAATTTTTATTAAAAATAATTATTTTTTAATAATTAATTTTTTTTCTTTTATTTCTATTATAGGAATAATTATTAGAACTTTTTTTTTTTTTTAAGGTTTTAAGTTAAAATAAACTAATAATCTTCAAAATTATTTATAAAGAATTATTCTTTAAGCCTTAATAGATTATCTATTCCTTAAAATTTGCAATTTTATATCATAATTGAATATAAGACTATAACTATAATAAAAGAGAATTTATCTCGTTAATAAATTTACAATTTATCGCTTAATCTCAGCCATTTTATTTTTTAGCGAAAATGACTTTACTCAACAAATCATAAAGATATTGGAACTTTATATTTTATTTTTGGAATTTGGGCAGGAATAGTAGGAACATCATTAAGATTACTAATTCGAGCTGAATTAGGAACCCCTGGATCTTTAATTGGTGATGATCAAATTTATAATACTATTGTAACAGCTCATGCTTTTATTATAATTTTTTTTATAGTAATACCTATTATAATTGGAGGATTTGGAAATTGACTTGTACCTTTAATATTAGGAGCCCCAGATATAGCTTTCCCTCGAATAAATAATATAAGATTTTGATTATTACCTCCATCTTTAACTTTACTAATTTCAAGTAGAATTGTTGAAAATGGAGCAGGTACTGGATGAACAGTGTACCCCCCACTTTCATCTAATATTGCTCATGGAGGAAGATCAGTTGATTTAGCTATTTTTTCATTACATTTAGCTGGAATTTCATCTATTTTAGGAGCTATTAATTTTATTACAACAATTATTAATATACGATTAAATAATTTATCTTTTGATCAAATACCTTTATTTATTTGAGCTGTAGGAATTACAGCATTTTTATTATTATTATCATTACCAGTTTTAGCTGGAGCTATTACTATACTTTTAACTGATCGTAATTTAAATACATCTTTTTTTGATCCTGCTGGAGGAGGTGATCCAATTTTATATCAACATTTATTTTGATTTTTTGGGCATCCTGAAGTTTATATTTTAATTTTACCAGGATTTGGAATAATTTCACATATTATTTCCCAAGAAAGAGGTAAAAAAGAAACATTTGGATGTTTAGGAATAATTTACGCTATATTAGCAATTGGATTACTTGGATTTATTGTATGAGCTCATCATATATTTACAGTAGGTATAGATATTGATACTCGAGCATACTTTACATCTGCAACTATAATTATTGCTGTACCTACAGGTATTAAAATTTTTAGTTGATTAGCTACTTTCCATGGAACTCAAATTAATTATTCTCCTTCTATTTTATGAAGTTTAGGATTTGTATTTTTATTTACTGTAGGAGGATTAACAGGAGTAATTTTATCAAATTCTTCAATTGATATTACTCTTCATGATACTTATTACGTAGTAGCACATTTTCATTATGTATTATCTATAGGAGCAGTATTCGCAATTTTAGGAGGATTTATTCACTGATACCCATTATTTACAGGTTTATCTTTAAATCCTTATTTATTAAAAATTCAATTTATTATTATATTTATAGGAGTTAATTTAACATTTTTTCCTCAACATTTTTTAGGGTTAGCTGGAATACCTCGACGTTATTCAGATTATCCAGATTCTTATATTTCATGAAATATTATTTCATCTTTAGGATCTTATATTTCTTTATTAGCAGTTATATTAATATTAATTATTATTTGAGAATCTATAATTAATCAACGTATTGCTTTATTTACTTTAAATTTATCTTCCTCTATTGAATGATATCAAAATCTTCCACCAGCTGAACATTCATATAATGAATTACCAATTTTAAGTAACTTCTAATATGACAGATTATATGTGATGGATTTAAACCCCATTTATAAAGGATTATCCTTTTTTTAGAAATGGCAACATGATCTAATCTTAATTTACAAAATAGTGCTTCTCCTTTAATAGAACAAATTATTTTTTTTCATGATCATACTTTAATTATTCTTATTATAATTACAATTTTAGTAGGTTATTTAATAATAAGATTAATATTTAATAAATATATTAATCGATTTCTTTTAGAAGGTCAATTAATTGAATTAATTTGAACTATTTTACCAGCTATTACATTAATCTTTATTGCTTTACCATCATTACGATTATTATATTTATTAGATGAATTAAATAATCCTTTAATTACATTAAAATCTATTGGACATCAATGATATTGAAGATATGAATATTCAGATTTTCATAATATTGAATTTGATTCTTATATAATTCCATCAAATGATTTATCCCCTAGAAATTTTCGTTTATTAGATGTAGATAATCGAATTGTTTTACCTATAAATAATCAAATTCGAATTATAGTTACTGCCACTGATGTAATTCATTCATGAACTGTTCCTTCCTTAGGTGTAAAAGTTGATGCTAATCCTGGTCGATTAAATCAAACAAATTTTTTTATTAATCGTCCAGGAATTTATTATGGACAATGTTCTGAAATTTGTGGAGCTAATCATAGTTTTATACCTATTGTAATTGAAAGAATTTCAATTAAAAATTTTATTAATTGAATTAATAATTATTCTTCATTAGATGACTGAAAGCAAGTATTGGTCTCTTAAACCACATTATAGTAAATTAGCAATTACTTCTAATGAATATATATATATATATATATATATATATATATATATATGTATATATAAAGAATTAGTTAATTTATAACATAAATATGTCAAATTTAAGTTATTACAATAGTAATATTCTTTTATTCCACAAATAATACCTATTAATTGATTAATTTCTTTTTTTTTTTTTTTAATTATTTTTATTATTTTTAATATTATAAATTATTATATTTTTAACAATAATAAAATTTTTAATAAAAATAAAAATTTAAACTTAAAATTAAAAAATTTTAATTGAAAATGATAAGTAATTTATTTTCAATTTTTGATCCATCAACAAATTTATTTAATATTCCTTTTAACTGAATTAGAACTATATTAGGAATTATATTTATCCCATATTCATTTTGATTAATTCCAAATCGACATTTTTTTTTTTGAAATTTTATTTTAAATAAACTTCATAATGAATTTAAAACTTTATTAAAAAATAATTATTTTCAAGGATCAACTTTTATTTTTATTTCAATATTTTCTTTTATTTTATTTAATAATTTCTTAGGACTTTTTCCATATATTTTTACTAGAACAAGACATTTGACTCTTTCATTATCAATTTCATTACCTCTTTGATTAAGATTTATAATTTATGGATGAATTAATAATTCTCAACATATATTTATTCATATAATTCCTCAAGGAACTCCTTCTATTTTAATACCTTTTATAGTATTAATTGAAACAATTAGTAATATTATTCGTCCAGGAACATTAGCTGTTCGATTAACAGCTAATATAATTGCAGGTCATTTATTAATAACATTATTAAGAGGAACAGGTAATAATATATCATCATATTTTATTATTATCCTTATTATAATTCAAATTTTATTATTAATTTTAGAATCAGCAGTAGCAATTATTCAATCTTATGTTATTGCAATTTTAAGAACTTTATATTCTAGTGAAGTAAATTAATGAAAACAACTTTTAATCATCCATTTCATTTAGTAGATTATAGTCCATGACCATTAACGGGAGCTATTGGAGTCATAGTTTTAGTTACAGGTATAGTTAAATGATTCCATAATTTTAGAATAAATTTATTAATCTTAGGTTATTTAATTGTTATTTTAACTATATATCAATGATGACGTGATATTTGTCGAGAAGGTACATTACAAGGTAAACATACAATTTTAGTTACTAAAGGACTTCGTTGAGGTATAATTTTATTTATTGTTTCTGAAATTTTTTTTTTTGTTTCATTTTTCTGAGCATTTTTTCATAGAAGTCTTGCTCCAAATATTGAAATTGGAGCTATATGACCTCCTAAAAATATTATTCCATTTAATCCTTTTCAAATTCCTCTTCTTAATACAATTATTTTAATTAGATCAGGTATTTCAGTTACATGAGCTCATCATGCTATCATAGAAAATAATAATTCTCAAATAACTCAAGGACTATTTATTACTATTATATTAGGTATTTATTTTACAATTCTTCAAGCATATGAATATTTTGAAGCACCATTTACTATTGCAGATAGAATTTATGGATCAACATTTTTTATAGCAACAGGATTTCATGGTCTTCATGTTATTATTGGAACTTTATTTTTATTAATTTGTTTAATTCGTCATTTAAATAATCATTTTTCTAGAAATCATCATTTCGGATTTGAAGCAGCAGCATGATATTGACATTTTGTAGATGTAGTTTGATTATTCCTCTATATTTCAATTTACTGATGAGGAAATTAATTTATTTATATAATATATTTAGTATATTTGATTTCCAATCAAAAAGTTTAAAAAAAATTTAATATAAATAATTATTTTAATAACAAATATTTTATTAATTATTTTATTAATTTCAAATATTATAATATTTTTATCTATTATTTTATCTAAAAAAACTTTTTCAGATCGAGAAAAATGTTCACCATTTGAATGTGGATTTGATCCTAAATCATCAGCTCGAATTCCTTTTTCATTACATTTTTTTTTAATTACAGTAATTTTTTTAATTTTTGATGTAGAAATTGCTCTTATTTTTCCAATTATTCCTTTATTTAAAATAGTAAATTTTATTTTTTGAACAAAAATTAGTTTTTTTTTTATTTTAATTTTATTAATTGGTCTATACCATGAATGAAATCAAAATATATTAAATTGAACAAATTAATTATAAATATTTAAATTAAGGATTATAGTTTATAAAAAACATTTGATTTGCATTCAAAAAATATTGTATTAATCAATTTATCTTAAATAAGAAGCAATACAATGCATTTAATTTCGACTTAAAAGAAAGAGTATTTAATTACTCCTTATTTACTTAATTGAAACCAAATAGAGGTATATCACTGTTAATGATAAAATTGAATTTATTATTCCAATTAAATATTTATTGAAATATAAAGTATAAAATTAAGCTGCTAACTTAATTTTTAGTGGTTAAATTCCATTAATATTTCTATTTATATAGTTTAAATTAAAACTTTACATTTTCATTGTAAAAATAAAAAATTTATATTTTTATAAATGTTTTACTTTTTATTTAAAGATAAATCTATCTCCTTAATATCTTCAATATTATACTCTTATTATAAGCTATTTAAATAAATTTAATTTAAATAAATAATTAAAAATAAACAAATTATTATTCATATAATAAATCTAAATAAATAAATTTTTATATTATTTATTTGATAAAATCTATAGAAAATAGAATATTTTTTTATTAAATTTATAATACCAACACCTCTATAAACCTCTCTTCATCCTATATCAACAGTTTTTAATAAATTTTGACCAAAATTAAGAAAATAATATCTTACCCCATAAGTAGATAAATTAGGTATAAATCACATTAAACTTAAAAAATTTCTTAAACTATAACTTATTATAAATTTATTTATAGAATAAATATGTATATTTCTAATTAAATAACCTATTATCCCACCAATTAAACTAATATAAATTACTATCATTTTTATATTAAAAGGTAAATAAATTATATAAGGATAAGAAAATATCATTCATCTTAAAAATCTCCCTCTTATTACTCTTATAAATAATAAAATAAATATTCTTTTTAATATAATATAATCTTCATCATATAAATTATAAATACTTAATAAATTAAAATCATTAATCATTAAATATATAATTAAACGAATAGTATAAAATATAGTTAAACCTGTAGAAATATAATATAAGAAAAAAATAAATAAATTTAAATTATTAAATCTTACTATTTCTAAAATTAAATCCTTAGAATAAAATCCAGCTAAAAAAGGAATTCCACATAAAGCTATATTAGAAATATTTATACATAAAGAAGTTAAAGGAATATATAATCTAATCCCTCCTATAAAACGAATATCTTGTATATCATTTATTATATGAATAATCACTCCCGCACATATAAATAATAAAGCTTTAAATATTGCATGAGTTAATAAATGAAAAAAAGCTAAATTAGGTAAACCTATTCTTAAAATTCTTATTATTAAACCTAATTGTCTTAATGTTGATAAAGCAATAATCTTTTTTAAATCAAATTCATAATTAGCTCTAATGCCAGCTATAAATATAGTTAACCCAGATAATAATAATAAAATTTTAAAAAATAAAGTATCAAATAATATTAAATTAAATCGAATTAATAAATAAACCCCAGCTGTAACTAAAGTTGAAGAATGTACTAAAGCAGATACCGGAGTAGGAGCTGCTATAGCAGCTGGTAATCAAGAACTAAAAGGAATTTGAGCACTCTTAGTTATTGCAGCCATAACAATTATTCCTCTAATTATTTGCATAACTCAATCATTATTTATAAATTCTAAATAAAAAATATAATTTCATCTTCCATAATTTATTATTCAACAAATTACCATTAAAATTAAAACATCTCCAATACGATTCGATAACGCTGTTAATATACCAGCATTATAAGATTTTAAATTTTGGTAATAAATTACTAATAAATAAGAAACTAACCCTAAACCATCTCATCCTAATAAAATTCTAATAATATTAGGTCTAATAATTAATAATATTATAGACATTACAAATAATAAAACTAAAATAATAAATCGTCTTAAATTTAACTCAGATTTTATATATCTTTTTCTATAATAAATAACAACTGAAGAAATTAAAAAAACAAATATTATAAATAATAATGATATTCAATCTAATAAAATACATATTACAATATTTATTGAATTAAATGAAATAATTTCCCATTCTAAAAAAATTACTATATTATTTATAATAAAATAAATTATTATTATAAAATTTAATAATATTAAAAAAAATAAAAATAAAAAAGAAAGAAAACAAATTGAATATTTTATATTATTTATAATTTAAAATGAAATTAATTCATATTTTTGATACCACAAATCAATATTTTTATTAAATTATTTAAATAAAATCAAATTATTCTATAATCAATTTTTATAATTAAAATATTTAATGGAAATCAATGTAATATTAATATTAAATATTCACGAGAAACTCCCGTATAATATCTATAAATACCAGAATAATATTTACCATGTTGAATAAATGAATATAAATATAAACTATAACCAGCACTAAAAAAAGAAATTAATATTAATATAATTATTGAAAATCAAGATCATCTTATTAATCTATTAATTAAACTAATTTCCCCTATTAAATTTAATCTAGGAGGAGCTGCTATATTAGAAGATATTAATAAAAATCATCATAATCTTATTGAAGGTATAAAATTTATTATTCCTTTATTAATAAATAATCTTCGTCTATGTAATCGTTCATAACTAATATTAGCTAAACAAAATATCCCAGAAGAACATAAACCATGAGAAATTATTATTAAATATGAACCTAAAAATCCTCAATAATTTATAATTATAATACCTCTAATAACAATTCTTATATGAGCTACAGAAGAATAAGCAATTAATGACTTAATATCAATTTGACAAAAACATTTTAAACTAATATAAAATCCACCAATTAAACTAATAACAATAAAAATATAATTTAATTTTAAATTAATTTCTTGTAAAAAAATTATTAAACGTAATAAACCATAACCACCTAATTTTAATATAATACCAGCTAAAATTATAGAACCTGAAACTGGAGCTTCAACATGAGCTTTAGGTAATCATAAATGAACAAAATATATAGGTATTTTAACTAAAAAAGCCATAATTATACAAAAATATAATATATATAAATTTAAATTTAAAAATTTTAAAAAATAAATTATTATTCCATTTATTTGATTAAATAAATAAAAAATACCAATTAATAAAGGTAAAGAAACAAATAAAGTATAAAATAATAAATACATACCAGCTTTAATTCGTTCAGGTTGATACCCCCAACCAATAATTAATATTAAAGTAGGAATCAATCTTCCTTCAAAAAATAAATAAAATATAAATATATTTATTATAGAAAAAGTTATATATAATATAATTAATAAAAAAATTACATTAAATAAAAAAAAATTTAAATAAAAATCTATTTTAAACAAATTTTCTCTAGCTATAATTATTAAAATTGAAATTCAAATTCTTAATAAAATTAAACCATAAGATATAATATCACATGATATTATATATCTCAAATTACAAAATAAATTAAAACTTATTATTAAATTTATAAATAAAAATATTATAAAAAATATTATTATTTGAACCATTCAAAATATATTTTGCATAAAACATAAAGGAATTAAAAATATTATTATTATTAAAAATTTTATCATTAAAATAATTAAATATAATTTAATTTATTATTATTATTTTTTATAATAATCTAAAAACTTGAAAATAATCATTTCCATGTGTACGAATTATTGAAACTAAAATAGACAAACCTAAAGCACCTTCACATACAGAAAATACTAAAAAAATTATTAATATATATATATCATATTCAATATAAATTAAAAAAATTAAAAAAAAAAAAAAAATTCTTAAAACAATAAATTCTAATCTTAATAAAACAATTAATAAATGTTTATGTTTTAAACTAAAAATTAAATTCCCAATAAAAAATATTAAAAAAAAAACTATTCATATATAAATTATCATTTTTTATTA